TTTTTATCCAATTTTGCAAAAAAGGAAACTCAGGTAAGTGCTTTTTTATAAACATATGTATAAAAAGAACATATTTCATTTAGCTCCTTGATGCCTACTATAACTAGTTATTTCGGTTTTCTACTAACGGCTTTAACTATAACCTCAGCTCTATTTATTGGTCTGAGCAAGATACGACTTATTTGAAATTAATTGCACAATTCCTTTCCGGGAACTTCTGCGTATTTCTAGTTACTTACCGTGTCAATTGTCAATTCTTGGTCATTGAGATTCATTGTAATTCGGATTAATATTTAGGTATAGATATTACCTCTTTTTTCTCCTTTCAAACAAATTGAAATGATTGAAGTTTTTCTATTTGGAATCGTGTTAGGTCTAATTCCTATTACTTTGGCTGGATTATTTGTAACTGCATATTTACAATACAGGCGCGGCGATCAGTTGGACCTTTGATTAATTAACATCTCTTTTTTTTGATTGACCTCCTCCTTTCTTTAATATCCAGGAGGTCAAATTAAGATTGCTGTTCCAGTTAGTGTTTCAGTCGAATTCGATCGAAGAAGATCCGAATCACGCTCTGTAGGATTTGAACCTACGACATCGGGTTTTGGAGACCCACGTTCTACCGAACTGAACTAAGAGCGCTTTCTTATCATAAAAGATAAGACTGTAATTGGCCCCAATCCATCTTGTATGCATACACTATACAATATCGTAAGAATGGAAGATTCTATATGATATGTCCAACGCGAATTGATCTCAAAAAATCCCTCGTTACTGCTCAAAGGAGCAGTAATAAGTAGGGATGACAGGATTTGAACCCGTGACATTTTGTACCCAAAACAAACGCGCTACCAAGCTGCGCTACATCCCTTCCATTGGTCTACAGTGTCATTGTAGAGAATTCCTGTCTTGTTTTCCACATCGTTATCTCCTCTATTAAAATATAGAATTTTTATGTCCATTTCGGCTTTTTGGTCTCATTTAACATATTTTTTGGTCTCATTTAACATATAATAATAGTAAAATACTTCTATCTATATGAAATATGGAATGGAACCCCTAGGAAAAATAAATGAGTCTTTTGGGGGAATATTGGGAAATAAAAGGACGTTTTTTTCTGTATTTAACAAAAATCTTATTTACTGGATGATTGTACATTTCAATATGTCTTATGTATTACAATAAAATGAAGGAGGTTTTTCAATGCGAGATCTAAAAACATATCTTTCCGTGGCACCGGTACTAAGTACTCTATGGTTCGGTTCTTTGGCAGGTTTATTGATAGAGATTAATCGTTTTTTCCCGGATGCGTTGACGTTCCCTTTTTTTTCATTCTAGTTATTGGCGTGGGAAGGAATAAAGAAGATTAGAGATACAATTAAATAGCATCCCCCCTTTTTCTCTTTTTTCCCTTTTTAGAATAAGGGAGGAAAGAGAAAGAATAAAAGTGCATTCAACAGCTGCTAGACTCGGGTTCCGCTTGGAATTAAATTAATATGAAATTTCTATGGAAGTCGAATACAAACTGTGGTTCTAGGGAAAGAGTATTATACAAGATACTTATATGAAATACTGTACTGTGATTTGAAATATAGTTTAGAAATCTTATTTCCTATATTGAATTGATTGTAGTGAAATCTTGCATAAGAGGATAGCAAGTTACAAATTCTATTTTGTTTTTTCCTTCCTTTCTTCTTTTTAGTTTCGGATTGAAAGAGGAAGAGTTGAGTAAATGAAAAATCCAAAGGAGGTTCATGGCCAAGGGTAAAGATGTGCGAATACCGGTTCTTTTGGAATGTACCGCTTGTGTTCGAAACGGTGTTAATAAGGAATCAACGGGCATTTCCAGATATATTACTCAAAAGAACCGGCACAATACGCCTAATCGATTGGAGTTGCTAAAATTCTGTCCATATTGTTACAAGCATACGATTCACGGGGAGATAAAGAAATAGATCGAACCGAGCACCTTCGCGCCCTTAGCTTACAAGGAAAGGGAAAAAATGACATTATATATATATATTAACATAATATTTAACATAGTTAAAGATAATTATAAACAAACCAAATCCTATTTATTTATTCTAATTAGCGATACGGCTGAAATAGGATTTTAGGGATAAGAAATAAACTAACCAAACCATGGATAAATCCAAGCGAACTTTTCTTAAATCCAAGCGATCTTTTCGTAGGCGTTTGCCCCCGATCCAATCGGGGGATCGAATTGATTATAAAAACATGAGTTTAATTAGTCGATTTATTAGTGAACAGGGAAAAATATTATCTAGACGAGTGAATAGATTGACCTTGAAACAACAACGATTAATTACTATTGCTATAAAGCAAGCTCGTATTTTATCTTTGTTACCTTTTCTTAATAATGAGAAACAATTTGAAAGAACCGAGTCGACCACTAGAACTCCTAGTCTTAGAGCCAGAAAAAGATAGGTTTACTCTTTCTTCACTTGAATTCAAATCCCCATCCGAACTCAAATGCGGATTGATATTTTGTTGGAAAAATCCAAGAATCCGGATTGAATTCTCGTGTCGTAAGAAAAAAAAAGAATTTGGCAAGAATAAATTTTTTTATTGAACGTGTTGATTCATATTTATTTTTACTACTTTCTCATATATATTTTATCATATTCTATTCATTTTTATTTTATTTTTATTCGACCCTCCCGGAGTTCATTCTCCGGGCAACTCCCTTTAACCGGTGGATTCCTTTCAACTTACTTCTTTTATGATCTCATTGGAAATCATATAAAGACAATTCCTATTTGATATAGCTATTTGTGCAAGTATTTTACGATTAAGAAGCAACTGTCTCTTGTACAGATCATTTATTAATCTACTATAACTATAGCATACCCCCCTTTCACGAATTGCTGCATTTATTCGAGTGATCCACAAACGACGAAAATTTATTTTTTGCTTATCCCTATCCCGATGAGCCGAAACCAAAGCTCTTATTTTTTGTTGAGTAATAGTTCGAGTAAGTCTTGAATGAGCCCCCCGAAAGCTTGATGCAAATAAACGAATTTTTGTTCTACGTCTCCGAGCGATATATCCCCGTCTAATTCTGGTCATTGAATAAATGAAACTTTAACGAATAACTAATAGATTTCCTTTCTTTTAGTTATTCTTTTGCCCCTTTCCTAGTATATTAATAACAAAACGGATTTTTCCAATGTATAAACTAAAAATTCCAATGGCTTTGGCTACTATAACCTTCCCAATCACTTTTTTTTATTTTTTTCTAGGCATTTCACCTCGAAATACGAAATTGTACTATATATACTAGGTATTAAAAAAATAGCACTGATAAAGAAATAGTGGATTCCATCGTTTCTATGGTTACTTCTTAAACGGTGAGGTCTTCTCTATACACCGGAGCCTTTACTTCATTTAATCAATGTTATTGCTAACTTGTATAGTTCACATTCTTCGGCTCTACCCATGAATTATTCAGTAATAGGTCTTTCACAACGAGCTCTACCTATACAGTAACGGTATTTAATTATGAAGGTTGGCTGGGTAGCTGACCCTGTTAGTCCGTTCTTACAAGAGGCGTCTATGTTAACTAAGATTTCCTCCGCTTAATGGATAGCCATTTGCTACCAATGGAGAACTGCTTCTCATCTTGAATTGAGGTGAGTGGATTTACACCAATAGAAACCATAAATTTCATACACAATAAAAGGGATCTGATTCATTTTCTTATTTTTAGATAGGAAATGTAGTTCGTTTTTCCCTTCTATCCTATTTGATCATTGATATTCGAACATTGTTCTCTTTCCTTTGTTCTAGTTCATGATCTGAACGAGTCGCACATACACCCTAGTACATGTTCCTCGACGCTGAGGGCATCCCCGAAGCGCGGGGGATTTTGTGACATTTCTAATTGGCTGTCTTGTATTTCTAATAAGTTGTTTAATCGTTGGCATGTTGAATCATATACATAATGGGCTGGTTTAGATCGATCCTAACCGGATGATTTTGAATTACTTTTATTCAATAGATTCAATAGAAGAGTAAATAAAAGTCATAGAATATTAAACTCGGCAGGGTTAACTTCAAATCACGAATTGACGCGAAATACAGGCTATTGTCATTCAACCGCTACAAGATCAACAATCCCATAAGCTTGGGCCTCTGTTGCTGACATAAAAATATCTCTTTCCATGTCTTCGGATACAACCCATATGGGTTTGCCCGTTCTTTGTACATAAACCCTTGTCAGGGTTTCACGCAGTTTCAGCAGTTCTCCCACTTCCAGGATGAATTCTCCCGTTGCTACTTCAGAAAAAGAACCAGCAGGTTGATGGATCATTACCCTGATGATATAAGATAATAAAAGGTTTCTCTATTTCGCATGATGAGGGGAAGATAAAAGAAACATAAAAGAATAACAAGAAAAAAAGATAGAATTGAACAACCGTACGGGCATTATGCATTGCATACGGCTTTACAATAAAATTGACCCTTACCTTTCATCAAAGAAATAAAAAAATAGGATCGATCAGACCCCGGTCGGTAAATGATCAACTTACCACCCTTCCTTTCGGAGGAATTCAAAAGTACTATGATGGCTCCGTTGCTTTATATATTTATTATATTTTTTTGTCTGTGATTTGTCTGTCATTCAGCAATCCCAAAGTTGCTTTTTTTTTTGATCAAATAAACTAAGGAAAAAAGAATCTTATTTTTTTTTTTTTCGCTCTATAAGTTAAGAGACCCCTGGTGTGAAAAAAAGTTTGTGACGCTGAACTGGACTTCCGATAATAAAATAGGAAATACCTTTTTCTCATATTACTCTCTCGATACATAATCTAATGTTTTGAAAACAAAATTCCTTATATCGAATTCAAAGTGCCATGCTATTATTACTTAATATTCATATTTCATATGGCGAAGGCATAGTCTTCTTTTTTCTCTCAAATAAAAGCCTCATTGGCGCCAAGCGTGAGGGAATGCTAGACGTTTGGTAATCTCTC